ACAAAGGAGGAGAAACAGGAAGAGAATGAACGGATAGCAATAGCAGAAAATTGGGATACTATTCTATTTGCTCAAGCAATAAGAGGTTCTATGTTAGTAACACAATCGATTCTTAGAAAATACATCGTATTGCCTTCATTGATAATAGCTAAAAATCTCGGCCGTATGTTATTATTTCAATTCCCCGAGTGGTACGAGGATTGGAAGGAGTGGAATAGAGAAATGCATGTTAAATGCACCTATAATGGTGTTCAATTATCAGAAACAGAATTTCCGAAAGACTGGCTAACAGACGGTATTCAAATAAAGATCCTATTTCCCTTCTGTCTGAAACCTTGGCACAGATCTAAGCTACGATTCGATCATAGAGATCGAATGAAAAAGAAAGGAAAAAAAGAAAATTTTGGTTTTTTAACAGTCTGGGGGATGGAAACTGAACTACCTTTTGGTTCTCCCCGAAAAGGACCTTCGTTTTTTGACCCCATTTGGAAAGAACTCGAAAAAAAAATTAGAAAAGTGAAAAAGAAATGTTTTCTAGTTCTAAGAGCTTTAGGAGAAAGAAAAAAATGGTTTCTAAGGGTCTTAAAAGAAAAAACAAGATGGATTCTCAAAACAGTTCTATTTATAAAAAGAATAATAAAAGAGTTTGCAAAAGTAAATCTAATTTTCTTATTTGGATTGAGGAAAGTATATGAACCAAATGAAAATAGAAAAGATTCTATAATTAGTAATAAGATTAACCATGAATCGATCATTCGAATTAGATCTGTGGATTGGACAAATTATTCACTGACAGAAAAAAAAATGAAGGATCTGGCTGATAGGACAACCACAATCCAAAATAAAATAGAAAGGATTACAAAAGACAAGAGAAAAGTATTTCTAACTCCAAATAGAAAGATTAGTCCTAACGAGACAGGTTGTGATGATAAAAGATCGGAATCACAGAAACATATTTGGCAGATATCAAAAAGAGGAGGTGCCCGATTAATACGTAAATGGCACTATTTTATGAAATCTTTCATTGAAAGAATCTATATGGATATCTTTCTATGTAACATTAATATTCCCAGAATAAATGCACAACTTTTCCTTGAATTTGAATCAACAAAAAAAATTATCGACAAAGACATTTCCAATGATGAAAGAAATAAAGAAGGAATTGATGAAACAAATCAAAATGCAATTCACTTTATTTCGACTATAAAAAAGTCTCTTTCTAATATTAGTAATAATAAATCACAGATTTATTGTGACTTATCTTCCTTGTCCCAAGCATATGTATTTTACAATTTATCACAAATCCAAATTATTAATAAGTATTACTTGAGATCTGTACTTCAATATCGCGGAGCATATCTTTTTCTTAAGGATAGAATAAAGGACCATTTTGGGACACGAGGAATATTGGATGCCAAATCAAGGTCTAAGAAACTTCCGAATTCTGGAATGAATGAATGGAAAAATTGGTTAAGGGGTCATTATCAATACAATTTATCTCAGACTAGATGGTCTAAATTAGTACCGCAAAAATGGCGAAATAGAGTCAATCAACGTCGTATGATTCAAAATAAAGACTCAAAAAAAGATTCATATGAAAAGGAAAAAGACCAATTAATTCATTACGAGAAACAAAATAATTATGTAGTGAACTCATTACCGAGTCAAAAAGAAAAATTTAAAAAACACTACAGATATGATCTTTTATCACATAAATATATTCATTATGAAGACAGGAAGGACTCATATATTTATGGATCGCCATTCCAAGTAAATGGAGACCGAGAGATTCCATATAATTACAACATGCCTAAACCCGAATCATTTTATGTACCCGGGGGTATAGCTATTAATGATTATCTAGGGGAAGGGTCTATTATTGATACGGGGAAAAATCCGGATAGAAAATATTTGGAGTGGAGAATTCTCAATTTTTTTCTTAGAAAGAATATCGATATTGAGACTTGGACCGATATAGATACTGGAACCAACATTAATAAAAATACTAAGACTGGGACTAATGATTATCAAATAATTGATAAGAAAGATCTTTTTTATCTCACGATTCATCAAGAAATCAACCCATCCAATCAAAAAAAAAGGTTTTTTTTTGATTGGATGGGAATGAATGAAGAAATGCTACATCGTCCCATATCGAATCTAGAACCCTGGTTCTTCTCAGAATTTGTGCTACTTTATGATGCATATAAGATTAAACCGTGGATCATACCAATCAAATTACTTATTTTCAATTTGAATGGAAATGAAAACATTAGTGAAAATAAAAACATCAACAGAAATCAAAAAAAGGATCTTCGTCTATCATCTAATCAAAAAGAATATCTTGAATTAGAGAATCGAAATCAAGAAGAAAAAGAAGAGCTGGGTCAAGGGAATCTTGGATCAGATCCACGAAACCGACAAAAAGATCTTGAAAAAGATTCCGCGGAATCAGACATTAAAAAACGTAGAAAGAAAAGACAATCCAAGAGCAATAAGGAAGCGGAACTAGATTTCTTCCTGAAAAGGTATTTGCTTTTTCAATTGAGATGGGCTGATCCTTTGAATCAAAGAATTCTAAATAATATCAAGGTATATTGTCTCCTGCTTAGGCTGATAAATCCAAGGGAAATTGCTATATCCTCTATTCAAAGAGGAGAAATGCGCCTGGATGTAATGCTGATTCAGAAGGATCTAACTCTTACAGAATTGATAAAAAGGGGAATATTGATTATCGAACCGGTTCGTCTGTCTATAAAATGGGATGGACAATGGATTATGTATCAAACCATAAGTATTTCATTGGTCCATAAGAATAAGTACCAAACTAATCGAATATGCCGAGAAAAAAAATATGTTGATGAAGATTATTTCGATAGATCCATTGCACAACATGGAAAGGTACTTGTGAATGGAGATGAAAATAATTATGCTTTGCTTGTTCCTGAAAATATTCCATCTCCTAGACGTCGTAGAGAATTGAGAATTCTAATTTGTTTGAATTCCGAGAATGAGAATGTTGTGAATAGAAATTCAGTATTTTTCAATGGCAACAACGTAAGGAACTGTGTGCAATTTTTGGATGAGGACAAGCATTTTGATACAGATATAAATGAATTTATCCAATTCAAATTGTTTCTTTGGCCCAATTATCGATTAGAAGATTTAGCTTGTATGAATCGCTACTGGTTTAATACCAATAATGGCAGTCGTTTCAGTATGTCAAGGATACATATGTATCCACGAGTCAGAATTAGTTGATGGTGGATTTCCTATATATCTATATCACGTGTCATATCCGGTATATAAAGGTATACAAATGTACACACACGTTGTGTTACATTAGATTCTGATACATGATACTGATTCAATGATGTATCATATCAATTGGATCTAGGAATGAATCGGCAGAATTTTCTTAAGTCCCAATCATTCCCTTTTGTGGGTGTAGAAATGTACCATCTCCTTCTATCGAATCCAATTGAAAATTGGATTCGATAGTAAAGTAGTCTATGAATAAATCCAGATTATTTTATTGTGTGTACCAGATCTAAATGACTGGCATTATCATTATTCCTGATCGGTAAAATCCATATCTGTGGAAAAGAAAGAAAAAAAAAGAGAGAGAGAAGAATTCTTTTTATGGTAAAAAATTCATTCATCTCAGTTATTCCGCAAGAAGAAAAAGAAAAAAACAAAGGGTCTGTTGAATTTCAAGTATTCAGTTTCACCAATAAGATACGGAGACTTACTTCACATTTGGAATTGCACAGAAAAGACTATTTATCCCAGAGAGGTCTGCGGAAAATTCTGGGAAAACGTCAACGTATACTGGCTTATTTGTCAAAGAAAAATAGAGTACGTTATAAAGAATTAATTGATCAGTTGGATATTCGGGAACCAAAAACTCGTTAATTTGAAAATTCGTTTGAATTATTTGCTTTATTAGATCTTGAATTTTGATGAACCTCGTTTCGTTTTCAGCAATTCATGAAATAATGAATCGGGGAAGAAAACATATGACTGTACCGGATATAAGAAAAGACTTCATGATAGTCAATATGGGTCCTCACCACCCATCAATGCATGGTGTTCTTCGACTCATCGTTACTCTAGATGGTGAAGATGTTATTGATTGTGAACCCGTATTGGGTTATTTACACAGAGGGATGGAAAAAATTGCGGAAAACCGAACAATTATACAGTATCTACCTTACGTAACACGTTGGGATTATTTAGCTACTATGTTCACAGAGGCAATAACGGTAAATGCACCAGAACAATTGGGAAATATTCAAGTACCTAAAAGAGCCAGCTATATCAGAGTCATTATGCTGGAGTTGAGTCGTATAGCTTCTCATTTGTTATGGCTTGGGCCTTTTATGGCGGATATCGGTGCACAGACTCCTTTCTTCTATATTTTCAGAGAGAGGGAATTGCTATATGATCTATTCGAAGCTGCCACAGGTATGCGAATGATGCATAATTATTTCCGTATCGGGGGAGTAGCTGCTGATCTACCTCATGGCTGGATAGATAAATGTTTGGATTTCTGCGATTATTCTTTAACAGGAGTTGTTGAATATCAAAAGCTTATTACGCGGAATCCCATTTTTTTGGAACGAGTTGAAGGAGTGGGCATTATTGGTGGAGAGGAAGCAATAAATTGGGGTTTATCAGGACCAATGCTACGAGCTTCCGGAATACAATGGGATCTTCGTAAAGTTGATCATTATGAGTGTTACGATGAATTCGATTGGGAAGTCCAATGGCAAAAAGAAGGAGACTCATTAGCTCGTTATTTAGTACGAATCAGTGAAATGGCGGAATCCATAAAAATTATTCAACAGGCTCTGGAAGGAATTCCGGGGGGGCCCTATGAGAATTTAGAAGTCCGTCGCTTTGATAAAGCAAGGGATTCCGAATGGAATGATTTTGAATATCGATTCATTAGTAAAAAGCCTTCTCCCACTTTTGAATTGTCGAAACAAGAACTTTAT